TATTTAGTAAATGAAATATATAAAACATAATCCGGATTATGTCAATCACTTATTCTACTGGATCTTACGGAGCCTGTTCATATCATACACGACATGATCGGGTCTGATCATAGAAAAGATTCTCTTCAAACGAACCGGCCTATCTTCTGTATGGGGCTTACGCGGTGGTTGGAACAAAGACACATTTTTTTGTTGTGAATTCAAATGCGGCAGATAGATAAGGACATATATCTGCAAGGCCCGATCAATAGTTCAAGTCACACACTCCCATAATCCATTTTATCTTCGGAAAATTCACTTCAACTATGAGTGTCAAAAAAATAATACATTTTTGTAGAGTTGAAGAGAAATATCCCAATACATGTCTTATTTTTTTTTTTCAATAATCCATATTTGTAGCAATGAAATACTAGTGTTCCTACCCCAAGTGATAGATGATTGATTACAAGATGGTATATATTCTTTATAAAGGACCAGAAATACCTTGCTTACGTATCATTGGGAAGTGCATTAACATAAATACGGCGGTAAGAAGAGGTAATACAAAAGTGTGTAAACTATAAAAACGAGTCAAAGTGGATTGTCCTACACTAGCACTTCCGCGTAATAACTCTACCAGAGGCGAGCCTATTACAGGAATAGCGTCTGGTACGCCTGTTACAATTTTTACTGCCCAATAACCAATTTGGTCCCGAGGTAAGGAATAACCAGTTACACCAAAAGATGCGGTCAATACACCCAAAACCACACCTGTAACCCAAGTCAATTCACGAGGTTTTTTAAAGCCGCCGGTGAGATACACGCGAAATACGTGCAGGATCATCATTAGGACCATCATACTTGCCGACCATCGATGAACTGATCGGATTAACCAACCAAAATTAGCTTCAGTCATTATATATTGAACAGAAGCAAAGGCCTCCGTAACGGTCGGACGATAATAAAAAGTCATAGCAAACCCGGTAGCTACTTGTACTAAAAAACAAGTAAGCGTAATTCCCCCTAGACAATAAAATATGTTGACGTGAGGAGGAACATATTTACTAGTTATATCATCGGCAATTGCCTGAATCTCAAGACGTTCTTCGAACCAATCATAGATTTTATTGAGATAGGTAAATCAAGGGGACCCCCCCGGAGAACCGTATATGAAAATTTCATCTCGTACGGCTCAAACAGAAACACCCAAATACTAGTTCTAACGGATGTGTGTAATATAAAGTTTGAAATTTATTAATTCTATGATTTATGATTCAATTTTTTTTTGAAGATACTAAAGAATAAAAATCCGAAAGCTCTTCTTTGTGGTTATAATGCCAAAAAATCAAGTCGGCTCATTCGTCTATATATTGATCGTTATAGGCCTCTTGAATCTTCTATTTACCTATTTTCTTTGGTGTTATTTATGTGTAATGCGGCTTTACTGCTGTTTTCTTTATTATTGATAGGAATTCTCTTGTTAAGACCCTATGAATTGATTAAAACCTCAGATTCATACTAAAACCACGATGATTCAATAAAACCCTTTCAAACTAAGTCTAAGTCCCAAAATTCCCTGAGTAAGAACCATTGGATCATCACTTATTCAATGAATAGATATAATGACTAAAAATCCAAACCAAAGAAACCTTTGTTTTGTCCTTTGATCAAAATAAGCATAAACGAAAGTTTGAAAGAATAAAAATATTTCTATTTATAACTTCTAACTCTTTGAAAAAAATTTTTGAAGTCCGGACACGAGGTCTGACTATTAAGTATGAATCATAGTTCTAATAGTAATCTATTTCATATATTCCGTGCTCCAGATACTAGAATGAATATCCGACGAAGTAAAACCATCTCTATCAAGATGACAGACCCATTCTCTGTACTATCCATAGGATCATTTATACCAAGTCACACACTCATATTCCGGAAATACAGAAACAAAGAAATTCCACGGTCAAACTACCAAAATAGAATGGGATAAAAATCAGAAACCTAAACGCTTCACTTTGTATTGAAAAAGCCAGTTAATGGTTCTTGTGAATCTAATTCATTGAAATTCCATCCAGTAAAATGGAAGAATTATAAATCTCCAAAATAATAGATAGGAATATCGCGAATAGAGCCATTGCGAGACCCATCAAAGGAGTAGTTCCCCACCCAGGAGCTACTTTACCATATTCTGAATTCAATGGTTTCAATAAACTCCCCGCATTAGTTCGTTTTGGGCGGCCAGATCTAGAACTACCCTCAACGGTTTGTGTAGCCATAATATTTTATATTCAGTAAGATCTGTTGACTTTGTATACCATTCCGTTGTAAATAAATGATCTTATCATAGATCCATTGTGGTCTTAAAACTTTATAATGTCTTAAAACTATATAATCATGGAAACAGCAACCCTAGTTGCCATCTTTTTATCTGGTTTACTTGTAAGTTTTACTGGGTACGCCTTATATACTGCTTTTGGGCAACCCTCTCAACAACTAAGAGATCCATTCGAGGAACACGGGGACTAGTTGAAGTACGGATCCTCCAAATATTGGGAGGATCCGTACTTCAATTGAGATAATGACAAATCATTTCACCTTTTTAGTTGGAACTTTAGGCGGGTCTCGAAAAAAGATAGCGAAAAAAATTATTCCTAGAGTTGAGACTAAAAGGAATGTATAAACCAATGCTTCCATAGATTCGATCGTGGTTTACAATTATAGCTTCCATACCTGTTTATTTGGGATCGTCTCCCGGATAAATAAAGAACAAGAGTCAAAGAAAAGGCAGTGATTCAAATCAAGATTTATCTGGTACCCCATCTCAAAATCACAAAAAGAAAATAAAAATGAAAAGTAACAAGTAACAAAGCATATTGTATCAGACTACTTGTCTTCTTGTAGTTGGATCTCCAAGTTTTTGGAATGCTCCAAATTCCACTTGAGCATCTAAATCTGGATCAATACCAGCAAAAACATCTCGAAACAAGGTTCTAGCACCATGCCAAATGTGTCCGAAGAAGAAGAGCAAAGCAAACGAAGCATGTCCAAAAGTAAACCAACCCCGTGGACTGCTACGAAAAACACCATCGGATTTCAAAGTAGCACGATCTAATTCAAAAATCTCACCCAATTGAGCACGTCTAGCATATTTTTTCACAGTAGCGGGATCGCTATAACTGACTCCGTTGAGTTCGCCGCCATAGAACTCGACAGTTACACCTACTTGTTCGACACTATATTTAGATTCCGCCCTTCTAAAAGGAACATCGGCTCTAACAATTCCGTCTCCGTCTACCAAAACAACCGGAAATGTTTCAAAAAAAGTAGGCATACGACGTACAAAAAGTTCGCGCCCCTCTTTATCTCTAAAGATAGGATGTCCTAACCACCCAACAGCTATTCCATCCCCGTTGTCCATTGAGCCCGCTCTGAATAACCCCCCCTTTGCCGGATTATTGCCGATGTAATCATAAAAAGCTAGTTTTTCGGGAATTTTAGACCAAGCTTCAGATAAACTTTGATTTTCAGCCAACCCAGCACCAATTCTTCGATATATTTCTTGTTGGAAGTATCCTTGATCCCATTGATAACGAGTGGGACCAAATAATTCAATCGGGGTAGTTGCTGAACCATACCACATAGTTCCAGCAACTACAAAAGCGGCAAAAAAGACAGCAGCAATACTACTGGAAAGGACGGTTTCAATATTTCCCATACGTAATCCTTTGTATAGGCGTTGAGGTGGACGTACACTAAGATGGAATAGACCCGCCAATATGCCCAAGGTCCCTGCTGCAATATGATGAGAGGCTATTCCTCCCGGAACAAAAGGATCAAAACCCTCCACACCCCACGCTGGATTTACGGATTGTACCCTTCCAGTTAGTCCATAAGGATCGGACACCCATATTCCAGGACCATACAATCCTGTTACATGAAATGCACCAAAACCAAAGCAAGCCACCCCTGATAGAAATAAATGAATTCCAAAGATCTTAGGCAAATCCAAAGAGGGTTTTCCTGTACGTTCATCAGTAAATATTTCTAGATCCCAATACACCCAATGCCAGATAGCTGCCAAAAAGCACAAGCCCGAAAACACAATATGTGCCCCGGCCACACCTTCGTAACTCCAAATACCCGGATTCGTTACAGTACCCCCTGTGATACTCCAACCGCCCCATGAATTGGTTATTCCTAAACGAGTCATGAAGGGTATAACGAACATACCCTGTCTCCACATTGGATCAAGAACAGGATCAGAAGGATCAAAAACTGCTAATTCGTATAGAGCCATCGAACCGGCCCAACCAGCAACCAGAGCTGTATGCATTATATGGACAGAAATCAAACGACCGGGATCATTCAATACGACGGTATGAACACGATACCAAGGCAAACCCATGGAAATACCCCTTTATCAATGAAAAATAGACACAATGTAACTTTATTGCATTGGAAAAAACTATGCTGTGGACCCTCTTTTTAGTGGATTATCTTGGGGAAAGAATTAATATTTGTTTGATTTGTTTGATTCTTTTCAATTACTTTTAGTAATAATGAAACTATTTTGTTCGTAGGAACAAAAAGAAGCAGATCTATTCTACACCCGATAAGTACCAATACGCAATGGTAGGGGAGTTGATACCATTTTATATGAGTGAATGCATATATATATTTGTTCATCATTCAAAGGACTTATTTGTAATAATTTTCCTTTATTCATTTTGTCTTCTTTATCTTTTTTTATAAACTTAGTCAATCTATGGATAAAATATGATAAAGGCCAATATTAGTAGGACACTAAATCCATTGTTACGCTTTCACATCAAAGTGAGATATAGTACTTAATTTTTCTTTTATTTAATGCCTATTGGTGTTCCAAGAGTACCTTTTCGAAGTCCTGGAGAGGAAGATGCATTGTGGATTGACGTATAGTGCGACTTGTCAGATATATTGGGTCATATGGTATTTCCCCATTCTCTTCCCCGATCGAGATATCCTCCCCTTCGCCCAAGAAAGATTGATTGAATTATCAAAAATTTGGAGCGTGAAGTTCAATTAGATCCATTTTTTCGGGAGGGTATACAGATTAATATTATCAATTAGAATAATTTATGGTTATCTTGGTTAGGCCAATAAAATGAAGTATCCAGGCTCCGTTTAGAAAAAAACCGGTAAAAAATCTATTTATGATTACTATTTCTATCATATTCTATTTCTTTATATATTTATAATAGAAGTGATCTCAAACTGTTAATCAATCGAGTAATATGATGAATGCATTGAATATCTGTTGTAAGACATGAAATAAATTGTAAAAAGGAAGTCGTAGCAAAAGGACGTGGTATTGGGGCATTTGTCATATATGTGCAAATACAAATCGGGCGGATCTTTACTCGGAGTAGAGCATAAACCTAAAAAAATTGAAGAAGCCCATTCAGGAACAAGAAAATTACATCGCGATTGAGATTGTATCTCGATGAAACAATACATCAATGAAAAGTTAGTTAGATAAATTTAGTAATTTTTTTTATAGATAAACAAAACAGGACAAAACCCATCTTTTTTGAAAAATGAAAGAAAAGCCCCTTTTTATAAGTTAAAAGCCTGGTATGAAAAAAAAAAAAAAAAAAATAAATAAAAGAAAGCGCTAGAATCTACATCTACACATTGATTCTTTTTTTTTTTTTCGTTATTTTTGTTGAACCGTATGCATCAAAAGGTGCATGTACGGTTTCTAAGGGATACAACTTTATCCCAATCAACCGACTTTATCGAGAAAGATTACTTTTTTTAGGCCAAGGGGTTGATAGCGAGATCTCGAATCAACTTATTGGTCTTATGGTATATCTCAGTATAGAGGATGATACCAAAGATCTATATTTGTTTATAAATTCTCCTGGCGGATGGGTAATACCCGGAGTAGCTATTTATGATACTATGCAATTTGTGCGACCAGATATACAGACAATATGCATGGGATTAGCCGCTTCAATGGGATCTTTTATTCTGGTCGGAGGAGAAATTACCAAACGTCTAGCATTCCCTCACGCTTGGCGCCAATGAGTTTTTTATTTGATTTGAGAGAAAAAAGAAGACTATGCCTTCGCGCTATATGAAATATTAATATTAAGTAATAATAGCATGGCACTTCGAATTCGATATGATAAATTTTTTTAACCCTTAAATTATGTATCGAAAGAGTAGTATGAGATAAAAGGTATTTCCGATTTTATCTAATCTATCGGGAGGCCTATTTCAGCGTCACAAACTTTTTTGTTTTCACGCCGGGAGGCTCTTAACAATATTTAGGTTATGAAAGAATATGAAAATAAAAAAAATCTTGTTTTTTTATTTGAAAAAAAAAAAAAAGAAACTTTGGGATTGCTAAATAACAGACGAAATAAATATATAAAGCAACGGAGCCATCATAGTATTTTTGAACTACTCCAAAAACAAAAAGAAGGGTGGTTATTGGATCATTTACCAACCCGAGTCTGATAGACCCTATATTTAATTTATTTGATATTTAAGTAAGGTAAAAACGAATTCCATTATAGAGCCGTATGCAATGCGTAAAAGATGCCTGTACGGTTGTTCAATTATATATTTTATTATTCTTTATCTCTTCACCTTATCATCATGCGAGATAGAATAAACATTTATTATGTTATATCATCAGGGTAATGATCCATCAACCTGCTAGTTCTTTTTATGAGGCACAGACGGGAGAATTTATCTTGGAAGCGGAAGAACTTTTGAAGATGCGCGAAACCATCACAAGGGTTTATGTACAAAGGACAGGCAAACCCTTATGGGTTGTATCCGAAGATATGGAAAGAGATGTTTTTATGTCAGCAACAGAAGCCCAAGCTCATGGAATTGTTGATCTTGTAGCGACTGAATAAAAAAGAAAAAATAACAAAAATTTAAGACGAATTGGTGATTTGAGATTTTATCTTCTTACCGGATTTAATATTCTATTCATTAATCTATTAATATAGAAATTCATTAATCTATTAATATAGAAATAAAATAATTCATAATCATCCGGTTAAGATCGATCTAAACCAGCCCATTATGTATATGATTCAATATGCCAACTATTAAACAACTTATTAGAAACACAAGACAGCCAATCAGAAATGTCACGAAATCCCCCGCTCTTGGGGGATGTCCTCAGCGACGAGGAACATGTACTAGGGTGTATGTGCGACTCGTTCAGATCATGGGCTAGGACAAAAGAAAGAAAACAATTGATCCAGTATCAACGATCAGTACCAGTGAATAGACTAGAATGGAAGAACTCCATTCAATATCGAAAAATCAAAAAGATCTATCCTTCTATTGTGGTATCAAATGTATGGTTTCCGTTGGTGCAAATCCAATCAACTCCGTTTTAAATTTAAGATGAGAAAGAATTCTCCATTGATAGCAAATGATATCCATTAAGCAGGGGAAATACTATTTTAAAAAGCAGAAAAATTATGCCTTACTCTTGCAAGAACGGACTAACAGGGTCAGCTACTCAGCTAATCTTCATAATTAAATACCGTTACTGTATAAGTAGATCTCATTGTGAAAGACCTCGTACTGGATAATTATGGGTAGAGCCAAAGAGTGTGAACTGTACAAGTTAACAATAACATTGATTAAATGAAAGAAGGGCTCCGGTGTATAGAGAGGACCTCACCGTTTAAGAAGTAACCATAGAAACGATGGAACCCACTATATCCATTTATATTTACTACTTTTATGTGTTTTTGATACCTAATATCAATACAATTTTTTCTAGGCATTTCACCTAGAAAAAAAAAAATCGTGGTCGGGAAGGTTATAGTAGCAAAAGCCATTGGAATTTAAATTTTATACATTGGAAGAATCCGTTTTGTTATTAATAGACTAGGGGAAGGGAATAACTGAAAGAAAGGAAATCGATTAGTTATTCATCAAAGTTTCATTTATTCAATGACCAGAATTAAACGAGGGTATATAGCTCGAAGACGTAGAACAAAAATTCGTTTATTTGCATCAACCTTTCGAGGGGCTAATTCAAGACTTACTCGTACTATTACTCAACAGAAAATAAGAGCTTTGGTTTCGGCTCATCGGGATAGAGGTGGACAAAAGAGAGATTTTCGTCGGTTGTGGATCACTCGGATAAATGCAGTAATTCGCGAGAATATAGTATACTTAAGTTATAGTAAATTTATACACAATCTGTACAAGAGACAGTTACTTCTTAATCGTAAAATACTTGCACAAATAGCTATATTAAATAAGAGTTGTCTTTATATGATTTCCAATGAGATCATAAAATAAAGAGATTGGAAGGAATCCGTTGGAATAGATTAAATGGAGTTCCTTTGGAATAGATTAAATGGAGTTCCTTGGAGAATGAACTCTGGGAAGGTAGAGTAGAAATTAGTATGATAAAATATGATAAAGTCATCAAAATGAAGAAAGACGTTAAATAAAAAATATTTATTCCTCTTCTCCCATTTTTTTTCTTACGACAGGACATTTCGATTTTACGATTTTTCGAACAAAAAAAAAAAACGTCAATCCGCATTTGAGTTTGGATTGGAATTTCATTTTGATTCAATTCAATTGAAGAGTCAACCTATTTTTTTTCTGGTTCTAAGACCAGCAGCTCTAGCGGTTGACTCGCTTCTTTCAAATTGTTTCTCATTATTAAGAAAAGGTAACGGAGATAAAATACGAGCTTGTTTTATAGCAATAGTAATTAATCGTTGTTGTTTTAAGGTCAATCTATTCACCCGTCTAGATAATATTTTTCCTTGTTCGCTAATAAATCGACTAATTAAACTCATGTTTCTATAATCAATTCGATCCCCCGATTGGATCGGAGGCAAACGCCTACGAAAAGATCGCTTAGATTTAAGAAAGATTCGCTTGGATTTATCCATGGTTTGTTTATTCCTTATCCTGAAAATCCCAATCCTATTTCTTAATTCTACATCATCTTTGATCCGATCGAAATAGGATTTGGTTTGTTTATATTTATTTGTTTATATTTAAATAAATTTAAATATTTGTTTATATTTAAATAAATTAAAAAAGAAATTATATATATATATTGTTATATATAATATGTAATTTTGCATCTTCCTTGGAAAACTGACACACGAGCGATCGGTTCGATCTATTTCTTTATCTCCCCATGAATCGTATGTTTGTAACAACAGGGACAGAATTTTCTCAATTCCAATCGACTAGGCGTATTGTGTCGATTCTTTTGAGTAATATATCTGGAAATGCCCATTGATTCCTTATTAACACGATTTCGAACACAACTGGTACATTCCAAAATAACCGTTACTCGGACATCTTTACCCTTAGCCATGAACCTCCTTTGGTTTTTGATTCACTCAATTCTTTAATTTTCCGACCCGAAGCAAGGAAGAAGAAAGGACACAAAAATAGAAGCAGGTAACTCGAAATCAAATTATGAAAGAAATATTTTGTTGCAATCAATATATCAATATAGTAATAAATAATAATAGTAATAAATAATAAGTAATATAATGATTTCTAACTATATTTCTAATTTTTAATTGCCGTACAGTATTTCATTTTCAGTTAAGTATCTTGTATGATATTGTTGCCCCAACCACCGCATTTCCATTCTATTATTAATTTAATTTGAGCCTGAGCCCGAGTTCATAGTTTCACTGAGGGTGAAACCGCTTTTTCTTTGTTTTTTTTTTTTTTTTAGAAAAGTAAAAAAAAAAACAAAGAAAAAAAGAAGGGAGGGGTAGGGATTAGTTACAGATATTTGATTGTATCTCTAATCTTCTTCCCCCTTCCCATATCAATAGCTAGAATGAAAAAAAGGGGAATATCAACGCATCCGGAAAAAAACGATTGATCTCTATCAATAAACCTGCTAAAGACCCGAACCATAGAGTACTTACTACCGGTGCCACGGAGAGATATGTTTTTAGATCTCGCATTTTAAAAACTCCTCTTTCTGTATTCGTTATTGTAATTTTATTGTAATTTGTAATATATAATGGTAATACATATATGACCGGATGTGTATATGTAGTTAATGACTTACCACTTGTACGCGGAGTTCCTAATTCAAATTGAAATGTACAAAATAGATATTTATTAAAAGAAAAAAATACGTCCATTTCCGCCTTAAATTCCTAAAAAATATTAATTTTTTGTGGTAGATTTCATATTTATTTCATACTTTATATAAGTCTTTTACCATATTATATGTTTGTTATATGATATACGAGACCAAAAGGAAGAAGGAAGAAATGATAAGATAGTTTGCGTATATCAATGTAGGAAATAAAGATGTGGAAAACAAGACAGGGATTCTCTACAATGACACTGTAGACCAATTGAAAGGGATGTAGCGCAGTTTGGTAGCGCGTTTGTTTTGGGTACAAAATGTCACGGGTTCAAATCCTGTCATCCCTACCTATTACTTATCTTCTGAGCAGTAACGAGGGATCAATTGAGATCAATTAATAAAATTGTACATACATAATTAAATAAATATTTCATTTTTATTTTTTATAGTATATATATATGCAAGATAAATTGGGGTTACAAAATATTTATTGTGATAATAAAGCGCTCTTAGTTCAGTTCGGTAGAACGTGGGTCTCCAAAACCCGATGTCGTAGGTTCAAATCCTACAGGGCGTGATTCTGTGTTCTTGTTAATCGCGGGAGGTCAAAATTACACTAAAATAATTGAGCAGCAACCTAATTTTGACCTCCCGCGGATTAAAGGAAGTAGGAGGTCAATAAAAAACGAGATGTTAATTAATCAAAGATCCAACTGATCACCACGTCTGTATTGTAAATAGGCAGTTACGAATAATCCAGCCAAAGTAATAGGAATTAGACCTAAGACGATTCCAAATAGAAAAACTTCAATCATTTCAATTTGTTTGAAAGGGGGAAGGGAGAGGTAATATTTATCCTTAAATATTAATCTGTATTGACTATACATCTCAATGACCAAGAATTGGTAAGGGACTGGAGAATATATGAACTACCATAGAAAGATTTTTTTATAAATTGTTCATTAAATTAATTTCAAATAAGTCGTATCTTGCTCAGACCGATAAATAGAGCTGAGGTTATAGTCAAAGATGCTAGTAGAAAACCGAAATAACTAGTTATAGTAGGCATGAAAAGGCTAAATGAAATATGTTCTTTTTATACATATGTTTCTAAAGCACTTCCCTAAGTTTCAATTTTTGAAAGATACGAGGATAAACAAAAATACCAACCAATTGAAAGGATAAATTCAATTGAAAATATTTGATTCATCAATTATTATAGACGATACTAATAAAAATAGAGTAACATAAGTAAGAAATCAATTAATCATCTGTGACATTTACCCATCCCACGCTTTTGAATCAATAGATTCATCGGTCAACTCTTGAGTTGACTGAACTAATATATGTATATAACTAACTATATGTATATATAGAATATTAGAAATTATAAATAAAGTAATAATAAGAACGTTTTTTATAACTTCATTCACAAAATGAAACTCTCTTTGAATCACTCTGGAATAAAATTGGAAAATAAGTTTGATTGTTTTTTATTGTATCGAAATATCGAATCCATTTTTTTTTTTCGAACGACACTTCTAATGCACTTTTTTTTTTACTTTAAAGCGAACTCAGTAGTAGTTCATTCACATAATCTCGCGATTGAAAAGAAAAAAGTATCGCACGATAAGATCAATCGAAACTGGGTTTTACATTTTATCTTTCCATATTACAAAGACCCATCTTTGTAATTAGGTCACGAAGGACCCCCTTGGGGGGCTAATAGAATAATGCGTGCATCACGAATATTTATTGTTTTTTATTTATTCGTTGTTCCTCTTTCTTTCATTGAATCTACTATTGTTACTTGTTACTGGGTGGCCAACCAATTCCTAAAAAAAAAAAAAGATTCCAACAAAAAACATCTTATACAACCACAAAACGTATGTTTTTAGATGTAACGTCTAACTGAATCGTAAGAATATGAGAATCTCCTTCATAAATTATTGGAAACCAACCTGTCGAATTCACATTTTACTTGATCTTCAGTTTCTACTGAAGAAAATCCTTATACTACAGGAATTTGAGGAATTTTATATTAAATGGTACAAAATTCTACATCGACAAGCAACAAGAAAAGAAGAAAGAAATTATCTAACACTTCATTTCGATATTGATTGTGAAATTGCATTGCTGTGTCAGAAGAAGGATAGCTATACTGATTCGGTATACTCTAAAAACACCCTTGGTACAATATTGACGATCTCACAAAGATTGGTTTCAGTAAATTTCCATTTACTGATTTAATCTTTTACGGAATCGGCCCCCCCCTGACTGTACAAGAATATGCGGAGCTCAACATGTCTGGAAGCACAGGAGAACGTTCTTTTGCGGATATTATTACCAGTATTCGATACTGGGTCATTCATAGCATTACTATACCTTCCTTATTTATTGCGGGTTG